TGGAAGAAAGGTTTGTCTGTAGAGGAAGGGAGTAACAATTTATTCCCATAGAAAATCTAGGAACAAGAAGATTGAATCGGAAATATCGACAAATTCTTTCGAAGTCCAAGGAAATGAAATTCAAAAAAAAAGGGAGGTGGGTCAACTGTTCTAATTTTAATATCAGAATAGCAGATATAGTCATAATTAAATAGGTCAGGTCCACTTACTTTTTCTTTTGTTGATTTCGAATCTTTCCGATGGATTTGGTTGGTAATAGGGATCTTTGGTGATTCAAGAGGCGGCTTATGATTATTCATAATAATGAATATTTTATTTACCGAACAAATGTTCCATTTTTTCTATACTAACTCAGTATAGTATAATGATAACGTCTCATCCGGTTAGTTCCTTTTGTATTTCAAATAAAAACAAAATATCTCTATTTTCTGAATACTATGACCGGGCTTTTCTTTTTTTTCATAAAAGCCCCTTATCGGATTTGAACCGATGACTTACGCCTTACCATGGCGTTACTCTACCGCTGAGTTAAAAGGGCTTCTTTGATTTAATTCCCGAACGAGTCACTATGTATCTATATGGACATATTATATATATATATGCAATATATATAATTATATGCAGTAGAGTCATAGCGGTTAGTGGCTGATTTTTAAATAATCAAATGGATTTGCCTAGCACGTCTAGGGTAAAATGAATTGTTTCAAGACCGGCCCTAATTTTATTGCGATGATCCCTATCAAAGCAAAATTCACTCGATTGATACATAACATACATGTACACGTACCAATTCGACATAAAATAACAAGATATTTCACGAATCATGAGATTCTACTTGTCCCCTTGAACTAAAGTCTTAGAGAAAATTTTCGATAACTTCTGGATCCCGCTTTCTAGATTTATTTTAATTTATTTTAGTAGATTTATATAGAGAATGTCGATTCTAATGAACGATTCATGAATATGAATGACGAATCCAAAAATTCTATACAATTCTGAAAAACGGAAAGATCCCTCGGATCTAATCATATCATTCTATTATATTGACAATTTCAAAAAACTGATCATACTATGATCATAGTATGAAGGCAGTTGGGCAAGTTGGCCCCCATCGTCTAGTGGTTTAGGACATCTCTCTTTCAAGGAGGCAGCGGGGATTCGAATTCCCCTGGGGGTAGGGTACTACGAAAGGAAGTTGATCAGGGATTACCAATAAGCCTAAAATTGATTCTTCCTGGGTCGATGCCCGAGCGGTTAATGGGGACGGACTGTAAATTCGTTGGCAATATGTCTACGCTGGTTCAAATCCAGCTCGGCCCAATAATTCGCCAATCTACCACGAGATGGTATAACCCCCCTGTCCTTCAGAAATATCCCATACAAAGATAAAAAAGAATCAAATTTTCTGCTAGATCCCTTATTTCCCTGGGATTGTAGTTCAATTGGTCAGAGCACCGCCCTGTCAAGGCGGAAGCTGCGGGTTCGAGCCCCGCCAGTCCCGACAGATCCAATATCCAATAAATACATCAATTCATTTTTGCCTTTACTATGAACTAGTAAAGGGTGTCGGGGGCATACTTTCATTCCCAAAGCAAAAAGAAATAAAGACTCCTTCTTGCTTTCCTATTTTTTCCATTTCGCTTTTATTGTTTAGGTTTGTAACTGTGCAATTAATCGACGCAAAAAGGCAATCTGATGATCCTTCATCAGATGATTGTCGAAGGAAGACGCAAGGTAGGTTATAGAAAAAACAAATAAACGGCCGATAAATAAAGGAATTTTGGATTGATTGGGTCAGGAATCAAAATTGTGATTCGGTATGGATAAAAGAACTTACTATGTTATACTATTCAAGTCGCGACGGCGGGTTGATTTGATAGATCAGATATTGTTATTCATGATATTGATCCGATTCAAGATCATCGAGAGGTAATTCATTCATTGAATTTACAGACGAATATCATCTCTAGGGGATTAAATCCCGAATTATTTCGAAGTAAATAAAAAAACCGATAAGATTATGGAAGTAAATATTCTTGCATTTATTGCTACTGCACTATTCATTCTAGTTCCTACTGCTTTTCTACTTATTATTTACGTAAAAACAGTCAGTCAAAATGATTAATTCATTTGAATTTTCAAATTCATTTGAATGAAACTTTCCTTCTGAGTTTTTATCAAAAATTGACAAAGTCAAATGAAAAAGATTCCAATTTCACGTCTTAACTTAACTGAACTGAGCGGACTATAATTAGAATCGGCAGTATTCTAAGAGATAGATAGTATGGTAGAAAGAAATAGATGAATCTTTCTACCATACTATCTATCTCTTAGTCTATAAAGTTGGAATCTAAAATAAAGATAAAGGCTTAAGTTTCTATAGATCAATCTACAATATTTTCTTCATATATGTGTATATTAATTCCATACAATACAATATATGGAATTGACATAACACCCAATTTGCTACATCTATTTGTTCTGATCAATCTGAAATAAT